AAATTGGAATTAGTTTCTTCGTCTTTAAATAAAAAAAAATAGGAGTAATTAACCGTGACACGTTCACTAAAAAAAAATCCTTTTGTCGCGAATCATTTATTAAGAAAAATTGATAAGCTTAACACAAAGGAGGAAAAAGAAATAATAGTAACTTGGTCCCGGGCATCTACCATTATCCCCACAATGATTGGCCACACTATTGCGATCCATAACGGAAGAGAGCATTTGCCTGTTTATATAACGGATCGTATGGTCGGCCACAAATTGGGAGAATTTGCACCGACTCTAAATTTCCGGGGACATGCAAAAAACGATAATAGATCTCGTCGTTAATAATTGTTAATAATTAATAAATAGAGATGCTTATCCTTCATTAATGCAGAGGTAAAACTTATGAGAAAAACAAAGTCGCTGACTGAAGTATCTGCTTTAGGCCAATATATACCTATGTCTGTTCACAAGGCACGAAGAGTAATTGATCAGATACGCGGACGTTCCTATAAGGAAACGCTTATGATACTCGAACTCATGCCTTATCGAGCATGTTATCCCATTTTTAAATTGATTTATTCCGCAGCAGCAAACGCTAAACACAATAAAGGTTTCGAAAAAGAAGATTTAATAGTTTGGAAAGCAGAAGTCAACAAAGGAACTACCAGGAAAAAATTAAAACCTCGAGCTCGAGGGCGTAGTTATCTGATAAAAAGACCCACCTGTCATATTACTATTGTATTAAAAGATATATCCTACTATGAAGCATATCAAACATTAGATAATCGAGAAAAGTATTTACCTAGCAATTTACGTTTAAAGTCTAGTGGGGCAATATGGGACAAAAAATAAATCCACTTGGTTTCAGACTTGGTACAAGCCAAAGTCATTATTCCATTTGGTTTGCACAACCAAAAAATTATTCTGAGGGTTTACAAGAAGATCAAAAAATACGGGATTGTATCAAGAATTATGCTCAACAAAACATGAAAACATCTTCTGGTGTCGAGGGAATTGCACGTATAGAAATTCAAAAAAGAATTGATCTGATCCAGGTCATAATCTATATGGGATTCCCCAAGTTATTAATAGAAAATAGACCACGAGGCGTCGAAGAACTACAGATGAATGTACAAAAAGAATTAAATTCTGTAAACCGAAAACTCAACATTGCTATTACAAGAATTGAAAAACCTTACAGACACCCTCATATTCTTGCGGAATTTATAGCCGGACAATTAAAAAATAGGGTCTCTTTTCGAAAAGCGATGAAAAAGGCTATTGAACTGGCCGAACAGGCTGATACAAAAGGAATTCAAATACAAATTGCAGGACGTATCGACGGAAAAGAAATTGCACGTATCGAATGGATCAGAGAAGGTAGAGTTCCCCTACAAACCATTCACGCCAAAATTGATTATTGTGCCTATACAGTTCGAACTATATATGGGGTTTTAGGTATAAAAATTTGGATATTTATAGACGAGAAATAGAATAATAAGCCTTTACTTGCCTTTCCCTTATATCCAAGACGGAACAAAAAAGAAAAACGATTAATTCTAATTCTATAAGGTTGAATAAAAATTCGATTGACACCCCTTTGACCGAATTGCTATGCTTAGTGTGTGACTCGTTGGTTTTTGTTAGGATTAAGAAAAAATCTTAACAAAAAAATATGTTATGTGAACTAATTATGTTATATGACTAATTATGTTATGTGAACTAATAACTAACTCATCACTTTAAATTATCTGGATCCAAAGAAACAGTCAAGATAGGATATATTTGTCTTATCATTGCAGCAACTGAATTCGCTTTGGCATAAACAAAAGGATGTGGATAAATGGAAGGTGAAAGAAAGATAGAAAAATCTACCAATGATATAAAATTCCAATATGTAAGGCCGATGAATCATCTCACAAAGGGCAGTGTAATAAAGCATCAATACAGATTCATCTATCATTATATGAATCTCTTCGCAGCACAAAAATAACGAGCCTCGAGCCAATAAAGACTAAGAATATTGACTCAAAAAAAAAAAGAAAGTAAAAGCTCCGTTGTCAAATTCAGGCCTACCCATTAATCAAGAAGCGGTGGGAACGACGGAACCTATGAATACAGAAGATTCAATTTAAAATGAATACAAACGGTTCAGCGGGCGGGATGGCGGAATAAACCAGAGACCACTTCATCTATTCTGAACAGTCATGAACTAACCCTACAACAGAAATAGATATTGAAAGAGTAAATATTCGCCCGCGACATTTTTTGCTTATTGAATTGCTAAAATATAGGCGATCTGATATGATAAAAGCGAAAAGAAAACAAAGATTTGTTATAACTATAGTTTTTTTTATTTATATAACTTCTATTAGAAATTATATTATAAATTCTCTTTTTAATTCTCTAAATAGATATAGATACTTTTGTTTGGATCATTTCATTCGCGAGGAGCCGGATGAGAAAAAATTCTCATGTCCGGTTCTGTAATAGAGATGGGATTGAAAAAGAACCATCTACTATAACCCCAAAAGAACTCGATTCCGTAAACAACATAGAGGAAGGATGAAGGGAATCTCTTATCGAGGGAATCGTATTTGTTTCGGCAGATATGCTCTTCAGGCACTTGAACCCGCTTGGATTACGTCTAGACAGATAGAAGCGGGGCGGCGGGCAATGACACGAAATGCGCGTCGTGGTGGAAAACTGTGGGTACGTATATTTCCAGACAAACCGGTTACAGTAAGACCTGCGGAAACACGTATGGGTTCGGGGAAAGGATCTCCCGAATATTGGGTAGCTGTTGTCAAACCGGGGCGAATACTTTATGAAATAAGCGGGGTAACAGAAAAAATTGCCAGAAAAGCTATCTCAATAGCGGCATCCAAAATGCCTATACGAACTCAATTTCTTATTTCAGAATAGGAATGTAGAAACAAACGTTGGTATAAAAAAACAACCGCCATTTTTTTGGACTGGACAAAGTTTTGAACAAAAAATATTTCTTTTTCTTTTTTCGCCTTTGCATTGAAAGATTCAAAAATAATATGATTCAACCACAAACCCGTTTGAATGTGGCAGACAACAGCGGGGCTCGAGAATTAATGTGTATTCGAATCATAGGAGCTAGCAACCGTCGATATGCTCATATTGGTGACATTATCGTTGCTGTAATAAAAGAAGCAATACCAAATATGCCTTTAGAAAGGTCAGAAGTGATCCGAGCTGTAATTGTACGTACTCGCAAAGAACTCAAACGCGACAACGGTATGATAATACGATATGATGACAATGCTGCGGTTATTATTGATCAAAAAGGAAATCCAAAAGGAACTCGCGTTTTTGGTGCAATCGCCCGAGAATTGCGACAATTAAACTTTACAAAAATCGTTTCGTTAGCTCCCGAGGTATTATAAACCACCAGATATAGTAGGCTATTTGAATGAAATCGAGTAGTAGATTATGTATCACGTATATACCTTTCCTTTTTACATTTACAAAAAAAGAATAAACGAAGAAAAGCATGTTGATTATATAAAAATTCGGAGCACCCCAAATTTTAGGGCATCATGAGTAGGGACACCATTGCCGATATAATAACCTCGATACGAAATGCTGACATGAATCGAAAGGGAACGGTTCGAATAACATCGACTAAAATTACGGAAACCCTTGTTAAAATACTTTTACGAGAAGGTTTTATCGAAAACGTGAGGAAACATCAGGAAAAAAACAAATATTTTTTGGTTTTAACTCTACGACATAGAAGGAATAGGAAAGGACCTTATAATACAAAATTTTTAAATTTAAAACAGGTCAGCCGCCCCGGTCTACGAATCTATTCTAATTATCAACGACTTCCTAGAATTTTAGGGGGAATGGGGATTCTAATTCTTTCTACCTCGCGAGGTATAATGACAGACCGAGAGGCTCGACTAGAAAGAATTGGCGGAGAAATTTTATGTTATATATGGTAATCCCTCTGATATACGAATTGGATCCGAAATTTCCTATTTTTGAAAAAAAGAGAAAGGACGGGTTATCTAATATCACTCCTCCTCCATCAGTTGAAACTTTACAGGGGTTTTACCTGGAATGAAAGAAGAAAAATCGACTCATGAAGGTTTAATTATTGAATCACTTCCTAACGGTATGTTCCGGGTTCGTTTAGATAATGAGGATCTGGTTCTAGGTTATGTTTCAGGAAGGATACGGCGTAGTTTTATACGAATCCTACCCGGGGATAGAGTTAAAATTGAAGTAAGCCGTTATGATTCAACTAGAGGACGTATAATTTATAGACTCCGTAACAAGGATTCAACCGATTAAGTTGCTTTTCCACTCCTACATTCCGGAATACGAGATTTCAAATTTCAAGAAACTTATTTTCTTCCAAGAAACAGATTCGGAATTAAAGTAAGGAATGAAAAATATGAAAATAAGAGCCTCCGTTCGTAAAATTTGTGAAAAATGTCGACTAATTCGTAGGCGGGGACGAATTATAGTAATTTGTTCCAACCCGAAACATAAACAACGACAAGGATAATAAGTCTACTAATAAAGGAGACTTTATAACGGACTCGATGTACAAATGATGTACAAAAAAAACAAGAAAAGATTTGTTTTGACATGAAATGGATATTTCCATATATCTCTGACTCATATTTATGAGACAATAAAATATGGCAAAACCCATACCAAGAATTGGTTCACATAGGAATAGGCGTATTAATTCACGTAAGAGTGCACGTAAAATACCAAAAGGGGTTATTTATGTTCAAGCCGGTTTCAACAATACCATTGTGACTGTTACAGATGTACGAGGTCGAGTGGTTTCTTGGGCCTCCGCCGGCACTTGCGGGTTCAAAGGGGCAAAAAGAGGTACACCGTTTGCTGCTCAAACCGCAGCAGGAAACGCTATTCGTAAAGTAGTCGAGCAAGGTATGCAACGAGCAGAAGTCATGATAAAGGGTCCTGGTCTCGGAAGGGATGCAGCATTACGAGCTATT